TTGAACTTTTGATTGACCCAGCGACTTGGGATCCTATGGATGAAGACATGGTATCTCTGGATACCATTGAATTTAATTCCGAAGAGGAAACTTATAAAGATCGTATTGATTCTTATCAAAGAAAGACAGGATTAACTGAGGCTGTTCAAACAGGCACAGGTCAACTAAACGGCATTCCCGTAGCAGTTGGGGTTATGGATTTTCAGTTTATCGGGGGTAGTATGGGATCCGTAGTAGGTGAGAAAATTACTCGTTTGATTGAGTATGCTACCAATCAATTTTTACCTCTTATTTTAGTGTGTGCTTCCGGAGGAGCACGAATGCAAGAAGGAAGTTTGAGCTTGATGCAAATGGCTAAAATATCTTCTGCTTTATATGATTATCAATCGAATAAAAAGTTATTTTATGTGTCAATCCTTACGTCTCCTACAACTGGTGGGGTGACAGCTAGTTTTGGGATGTTGGGAGATATCATTATTGCTGAACCTAACGCCTATATTGCATTTGCCGGTAAAAGAGTAATTGAACAAACATTGAATAAGGAAGTACCTGAAGGTTCACAATCGGCTGAATTTTTATTCCAGAAGGGCTTATTCGATTCAATCGTACCACGTAATCTTTTAAAAGGCGTTTTGAATGAGTTACTTCAGTTCCATGATTTCTTTCCTTTGAATCCTAAATCAAGTAGAGCCTTAACTTAATTAAAGTTAATTAAATTGAAATTAGTTAATTTTTTTTCTGGCGAGCGGGTATTTTTTTATTGTAATCAAAGGAAAAACACCACGAATGCATTTTTATGTGACATAAGAGTAAATTGTAGTAAAGAATCATCCAGATAATTTTTTGGCCGATATTCACTCTTTTTTCTATCAACAAGAAAAAAGAGTGAATTCTTTTTTCCGTGAAAAAAAAAAGTTCGGCAAGGTAAAATGGTAAATAATAAAAAATAGGTGGATTATCATATATATTTCATGTAGAAATACAAAAAAGTCACTTAATTAGTTCAATATTCTTTGGACTTTATTTTATTAGAATTATATATGTTCATTTCGATATAATTTTATTATATACAAATCTTAGTGATTCTAAAATTAGCTTTGGAATAATTACTAATAAACTAATTACTATTACCAATAATTATAATTAAAATAATTACTAAATAATTCGATTAGTAATATTAAGAATTACTACTAGTAATATAGTAATATAAGAATTATTAAGATATAATAATTAATTAATAAGATAAGAATTAATACGAAATGAAATAAGAGAAAGAATTAATATTAATATAAATTTAATAATATAAATTTAATATTAATTTAATATTAATAAAGAATAATAAAAATAGAAATGTAATAATAAAATAATAATATAGAATATTAAAATCTAATAGTAGAACTACAAAATAGAAATTTAATAGAGTATTTTAGAATATTTCGAAATATTTAATTTAATTAATATTTATTTAATAATTAATTTTTAATTTCATTTTAAGAGAATTGCTTATTTAATTATTTAACTTATTTAATAGAATAGTTAATATTAATAGAAAACTATCTACTCATATCGAAATATATATAGAATAATATAAAAATACAAAAATATGTAGAATTAGAATATATTATTTATATTATTAAAAAATTAATAAAAAAGTTTAATAATAAATAATATAAAATAAGAATCTATTTAATAAAAATAAATAATAATATTCAAAAATTTCTCTTCAAAATAATAGAACAAAATACTAGAATATAGAAATATTCGAATAGAAATGAAACAAAAATAGAAAATATAGAAATAGGATAATTAATAAATTTCATAAATATCGAATATTAGAATATAGAATATGTTAATAGAAATTAAATATAGATATAGAATAATATATAATTAAGAATTATAGAATATTCTAATATAAAAAATAATATTAAATTCGATTCTAATTATTAGAATATAAATATTCTAATCTAAATATAATAATATAAAAATGAAATAAAAATTCCAATTAAAAGATAGAAGAAAAAAAAAATATTAGAAGAAAAAAGAAACAGGTACAAATATTAAATTGAGGTGCCCATTCTATGACAATTCTCAACAACTTACCCTCCATTTTTGTCCCTTTAGTGGGCTTAGTATTTCCGGCAATTGCAATGGCTTCATTATCTCTTCATGTTCAAAAAAACAAGATTTTTTAGATCCGATTAGGTACGATGGAAGTAGATTTCATTTATTTATTTTTCAAGGCCTAGACTTAGATACTAATACGGATATCTAGTTAGTCTAATATGATATAATCTAATACGATATAACATGTTATATATGTGTAGATAGTAGATCATAGGATGAGGCTACTTTATTTGTTAATCTAATGAATTCGATGAATTCCTCCTAAAGATTCACATCAAAATAGTGCGAGTTGATGGAAATTACTTCGGAAACAGAAAAAAAAAAACAGAAAGTCAAATCAAATGGGCTAGTCTCCCACTTCCAAAAAAAAGCAACTGGATCTAGTATGAGTTGGCGATCAGAACATATATGGATAGAACTTATAGTGGGGTCTCGAAAAATAAGTAATTTCTGCTGGGCTTTTATACTTTTTTTAGGTTCATTGGGTTTTTTATTGGTTGGAATTTCCAATTATCTTGGAAAAAGTTTCATATCTTTATTTTCCTCTCAGCAAATACTTTTTTTTCCACAAGGGATCGTGATGTCTTTCTATGGGATCGCTGGTCTATTTATTAGTTGTTATTTGTGGTGCACAATTTTGTGGAATGTGGGTGGGGGTTATGATCGATTCGATAGAAAAGAAGGAATAGTATGTATTTTTCGCTGGGGATTTCCTGGAAAAAATCGTCGCATCTTACTCCGATTCCTTATGAAAGATATTCAGTCTATTAGAATAGAAGTTAAAGAAGGTATTTACGCTCGGCGTATCCCTTATATGGAAATAAGAGGCCGAGGGACTGTTCCTTTGACTCGTACTGATGATAATTTTACTCCACGAGAAATTGAGCAAAAAGTAGCGGAATTGGCCTATTTTTTGCGTGTACCGATTGAAGTATTTTAAAACGAGTTGAAGAATGAGCATTTTCGTAGCAGGAGTGAAAAAAGCCAAGAGTCTTCTTTTTTTATAGCAAAACTTATATAGCATAACTTAACTGGAATTTCTTCACAATATTGATGAACTGATGAACTAAAGAATACGTATTATATATACGTATCCGGAACAATTCCAATTAGAAAATCAAACTTTTTAATCTACAAATTTTGTTATGCGTATGTAAATTCACTAAATCCAATAACAAACCAAGTAAGAAATAAAAATAATAGACCCATCTCATCGATCAAAACAAAGCATTTCGGAATAAAATAGAAAGAAATTCTCTTTTTATGTTCAATATTTGAAATTGATAGGTTACGTATCGGTAGATTCTATCTTGTAAATTATCTCTACTTTTTTTTGTCATGTGTCAGTCGAGGTTTCTTTTTATCTTTTTTTTGTCTTCCTTAACCTTAATGTAATGAGCAAAGAATATTTTTTTCTTCATTTGTGTACTCTTTTTATTTTAGGCTATTTTTTTTGTATTCTTTCATCTTTCAAAATTCAAGGACTAACCACTGGCTTACAAATAAAAACAGTGAATAGATTCATAAGTTCGAAGCCTTGGAAGAGAACTTATACTTGATAGAAATATTAGATCATATAGAATCGAGAAATGAGGTGCGTTCATTAAAAATTCACATACGAAAAATGAAAAAAAAAACACATTTATTACCCTTCTATATCTTATATATAGTTTTTTTTCCCTGGTGGATCTCTTTTTTATTTAAAAAAAGTTTTGAATCTTGGGTTATTAGTTGGTGGAATACTAGTAAATTTGAAATTTTTTTAAATGATATCCAAGAAAATTTTTTTCTAGAAAAATTCATAGAATTCGAGGAGCTCGCTCGCTTGGACGAAATAATAAAAGAATATCCGGAAATACATCTACAAAAGTTTCCTATCGGAATCCAGAAACAAACGATCCAATTGATCAAGATACATAATGAGGATCGTATCAATACGATTTTGCACTTCTCGACAAATATAATCTCTTTCGTTATTGTAAGTGGTTATTCTATTCTAAGTAATGAAGAACTTTTTTTTTTAATTCTTGGGTTCAAGAATTCCTATATAACTTAAGTGACACAATAAAAGCTTTTTCCATTCTTATATTAACCGATTTATGTATAGGATTCCATTCACCCCACGGTTGGGAACTAATGATTGGTTCTGTTTATAAAGATTTTGGATTTGCTCATAACGATCAAATTATATCTGGCCTTGTTTCCACTTTTCCAGTCATTATTGATACAATTTTGAAATATTGGATTTTCCGTTATTTAAATCGTGTATCTCCGTCACTTGTAGTGATTTATCATTCAATGAATGACTGAAAAATGATCCAAAAATCTCATTAGAATCTTTGTTATTTTGTACACATAAGCAAAATATTCAAAATCTTACTTTATAAAATATTTAAAATCTTACTTTATTGTATCTTTCTTTATATTATTTTATCTTTACTGTAATCTTATTATTATTATTATTTTTTTTTTTTTTATCTTTCTTTTTATATTGAATTTCTTTTTTTTTTTTCTATACATCACATCCAAGGGATTCTCTTCCTATATCTTATATTTTAGTAAAAATTTTTCAGTAACTACCAGTATCGTGGATAGGGACCTATACGAGCGACCTACCTAATTTTATTGTAGAAATTTTCAGGATCAATGATTGGACCATGCAAACTCGAAAAACCTTTTATTGGATAAAGGAAGAGATTACTTATTCCATTTCCGTATCACTTATGATATGTATAATAACTTGGGCATCCATTTCAAATGCATATCCGATTTTTGCACAGCAGGGTTATGAAAACCCACGCGAAGCAACTGGCCGTATTGTATGTGCCAATTGTCATTTAGCTAATAAACCGGTAGATATTGAGGTTCCACAAGCG